ATTTTGCTATCCAATTTGATTCTAACATTATCTATTAGAAATGAGTTTTCTAGCATTTGACTACGTACCACTAAAGGATTTAATCGCAAACTTGACAGATAACCCAGAAACTCTAAATTATCTTTAGATAATTGATTTATATTGACCTTTTGCGGTTGAAACCATATGGAAAAATAACATTGCCATAAATTAACAAAAAAATATTTCCATTTATTCATCAGAAGCGGTGTATCCTTTGTTGCCAGAATGCTTTTTCCGTGATATCTAACATAATGTATGAAAGGATCCTTGAGCAACTCTAGGATCGCCGTAAAATTATTAACAAAGACTTTTAAAAAATGTTGTATTTTTCCATAGAATAAAATTCGCTCAAAAAGGACTTCATAAGATGTCGATCGTAAATGAGAAGACCGCTTGCGTAGAAAAAAAAAGATGGATTCGTATTCACATACATAAGAATTATATAAGAACAAGAAAAATCTTGGATTCAAAATTGATTTTTTTTTTATATCAAAATTATTCCAATTGCAAGACTCGTATAAACAGAACCGAAAAAAATGCAAAGAAGAGGCGTCTTTTACCCGGTAACGTAGGGTTTGAACCAATATTTCTAAATGGATGGGGTAAGGTATTAGTACATCTAACACATAATTAAAATGTGAGAATTTGTCTTCTAAAAAGGGAAATATTGAATGAATTGATTGTAAATTAAAAGATTTTTTTAATTGTTTTCCTTCGAAAAAGGATCCTAATCTTAGGGAAAAAGGAATTTCTACAATCACTGCAAATAAAACAGATATCATTTGATAATAGAAAAGATTGGTATGCCCCAAAAAGGGATTTTGGTTCAAATCCTTAGTGGGAATAATAAAACGATTCTGTTCAGACATCCGCAAAATTAAGCGTTTCACAATTAGTGAACTATATTTTTTGTCATAATCCGCATTTTCCAAGAAAATAGGGCGATTTATATTTAATCTATTTAAACCATGATCATAAGCAAGTACATAAATATACTCCCGAAAAAAAAGTGGATATAGAAAACTCTGTTGCCGAGCCCCATCGAACTCTAAATATCCCTGAAATTTCTCCATTTGGATTGAAATTCGATTTGAACTGAAAGTAAAGTCTTTTTTTTATTGAGTTCTGAAATGACACATAGTGCGATACGGTCAAAATGAGGTATTAGACTACGAAAGCAATAGATACCTCATAAACAGGTAGACTGCTAACCGGATTCTCTATCTTTAATAGGTTTCTGTTAGTTATATTATAGAATAACAAAACAAAATGATTAGAAATCCTTTATTTTTTTAACCTAATCGCTCTTTTGATTTTGGAAATATATATATTTTTTATCAATATACTGCTTCTTTTACACATCCATCTCCAACCTAACCCAAACGGACTAGGGAAAAAAATAATTAGGACTCAAGAAAAAATTGATAATAACACGCAAGAAAAAAATTCCTTCCCATACCCGTATTAGGCACTAATCTATTTTTAACATTTAATTAGATCGGGTAATTTTTCAAATTACGAATGGAAGCTCGTTTCTTTTTTTTTCCTGGAATCAGGAAACCTGGTTTTTTATCCATCCATTTATATTTATTCACTCGACCCAAATAGGAATTCTTTTTTTTTTTTTTTCGACACCGAAAATAAGCTTGTACCGATCAGGAAAGCAAAAAAAAATTGTTATCTGAATTCTCCCTTGATACGACATGCTATTTTTTCCATTCATTCCTTTCAGGATCAGTCGTGGTCTTACAAACTCTACCGCAGATCTGTACGAATTTTTTTCTTCATACAAATGTGTAAAAGATGCTAGTCGCACTTAAAAGCCGAGTACTCTACCGTTGAGTTAGCAACCCAAAAAAAAAAGAAAGTACTGCAAATATGTAGATACAACCAGAATAAAGAAAAAAAAGAAATATTCAGTCATGTGTGCGTCCGGGATAAATAGATCTATTTCTCTATGAGAGAATTATATTTGGTCGACACACTGTTGTCAATATGATTGTGAATTTTTAATATAGTGAAAAGAAAAAAATAACAAAGCTTAACCCCTTAGTTTGTTAGTTCATACAATGAAGGAAAACTAAGCCAGTTAGGGTAATCTCAAATCTTTTTATACTTTTTTAGACCCCTTTTTATGGCCTTTAATTTTTTATGAATAATGAATAAATTATTAATTTTAATAATATATATATATTAGTTTTTTTCATAATAAATATATTATTTTATAATAAATATATTATTTTATATTAAATATATTATTTTATATTAAATATATTATTTTATATACAGTATTTTTTTTATACAATAAAATTTTGTATTTATACAAAAATTATAATTTATATAGATCCAAAATTATTTTCATAAATTTATTTATTTTTATAAAAAAATAGTAATTGTTAACAGGGTTTTTATTAGTATTCGTACCATTAGTATTCGTACCTTAGTAGGAATATTAATAAATCGAAATTCTAAAAAAAAATATGATGGAAGCGAAAGAGGAGGAAAGAAAAGAGTAGATCAAATTTGATACCAAGCTATATACGAGTCTTTCACATCCTCTTTTTTATGTTTCATTAATTCAATTTCGTTTTATTAAGACTTAATTCTGTAAAAATCCCTGCCTTCTTTGAAATATCGTGAACTGTTCTTGTTGGTTGAGCGCCTTTTTTAAGGAAATCGAGAATAGCAGGAAGATTTAAATAAGTTTGATTTGTTATTGGATCATAAAAACCCACCTTCCGAAGATCTCTTCCTTCTCTTCGGGATCGAACATCAATTGCAACGATTCGATAAACGGCTCATTGGGATAGATGTATATGAATAATACCCCCCCTAGAAACGTATAAGAGGCTTTGGCCTCGTACGGCTCGAGAAAAAATTGAACGAGTATAAATTAAATCTCTGTTTAAAATAAAAATATTAGATAGATTAATAAAAACATTAAATCAATTAGCCAGTATTGAAACCAAATAGTTTTTTCCATAAAAAGAATTCGTAACATTATTACTCTCATAACTCAAGTTAAATAACTCTCAAATATCTCAACAGAGAATCCTTAAGTACTATTTTTATTGAGTAGTCTCTAACCCTTTTTTGTTTGGCTCGTTTTTTAGAATCAATTTTGATTCTTCATTATGATCGAGTTGTTCAAACAATTTAAAACTGGATTTCCTTGTTTCAGGATTCTTTATCCTTACTTTGAATCTTTGGGTTTAGACATGACTTCGGTGATCTTGAATCGTTTTATTAAAAAGGGCAGCAACAAGCCCCTTATTTTGTTTATGATTTATTTTCTTTCTATCAAAAAATCATACAAACGCTTGATTCACGCATGATAGACTTTTGATTCAAAGAATTTTACAAATTTAAGAAAATTTTATTTTTCCATTGTAAAATTGCTTGAAAGGTCTTTTTCAATATATTCAATATAAAAATACTTACGAAGTTGTTCCAACTTATTGATTCGCACTAACCCTAGATCCTTACTCCTGCGAAAGGAAAAAAAACTTTCTATTCTCCTCGAGCTCCATCCTGTACTCTCTTTAAAAATATAGAACACAAAATGTCGAGCCAAGAGCACCTATATTCTTATATAAAAAGTGGCGGATCAAAAAATCCACAGCAGATCATGTCCTTCAATTCAAGTCGCACGTTGCTTTCTACCACATCGTTTTAAACGAAGTTTTACCATAACATTCCTCTAGTTTGTGTAATTGATTCAATTCTGGAATCATGAATAGTCATAGTTCAGTCAGTATATCGTAATCTATACTTTTTCTTTCTCTATGAATGGAATAGTGAATTTACGCGTAAAAGGTTCAGTCAGAATTCAAACGAATCCCATATCAGATTGTATATATGTAAAATCGAAATTTGAATATAAATATATATTTATATATATAAATATATATATTTTTTTTTTTCGGTTGAAATGATGAAAAAAAAGTTTCTTTTTATTTTCATTTCCATATTTTATTCTTAAAATCTATTGTATTTTTAAACATAAATAGAAAGATGGTGTACAAAGGCAATAGAAAATTTATTCCGTAATGACTGTACTCTGGGACGGAAGGATTCGAACCTCCGAATAGCGGGACCAAAACCCGTTGCCTTACCGCTTGGCTACGCCCCATTTATATTTTTATTCAAGACTACTAAAAGAGTAATATTGCTATTGGTTGTTCGTCAATTCAATTTAAGCTCAAATTAAAAATAGATTACACAGGTGCTAGAGTTTTCACACGTGTAGATAGCAAATCAAACTGACTTTATTGATCATTACATAGAATTCAATTAAGATATTGTATGAAAATATTATTTCTTTTATTCTCATAAGAGAATGAAAGGTTTTTTGATTGAGTAAGTTCAACAAAGTCTTTTTAGACTATCTTTCTTTATTTTTTCTTTATATAAAAAATATATTAATAACTCAATCAAAATTAAATTATCCACAAGAACACCAATTTTTGTTATGCTTAATATATTTAATTTGATCTGTATTTGTTTTAATACTGCCCTTTTTTCAAGCACTTTTTTAGTCGCCAAATTGCCTGAGGCCTACGCCTTTTTGAATCCAATCGTAGATGTTATGCCCGTAATACCTCTTTTCTTTCTTCTCTTAGCCTTTGTTTGGCAAGCAGCTGTAAGTTTTCGATGAAATTCTTAATACTGTCTTATAAAAATTCGCGTTTTTTTTCTTCCAACAATTCAAAAGATCAAAAAAATCTTGACGTATGAACGAACTCTCAATTCAAAATATTGAATTTTTTTGGTAGTCATACTAAATCTGGATCATTCTATTTCCTAAATTTTATCCTCTTTTCCCTAAACGAAAGAACCTAATTAGATTCGAGCTCACAAAAATAAATCACTTTATTTTTTGGTATCAAAATTAGATATTTGGTATAAAAATAGAGAATCTATTCTCTTTTTTTTTTTTTAAGTAAGATCTTGGAGATTGTGTAATGCTTACTCTCAAACTTTTTGTATACACTGTAGTTATATTCTTTGTTTCTCTGTTCATATTTGGATTCCTATCTAATGATCCAGGACGTAATCCGGGACGTGAAGAATAAAAAGCAAGGTTTTTTATTGCTTTATTTAATTAGTGGAAATGCTCGAATTTTATTTGTTTTTATCTATTACACATCATCAAAAGGAGAAGGGGAAAGAGAGGGATTCGAACCCTCGGTACGATTAACTCGTACAATGGATTAGCAATCCAACGCTTTAGTCCACTCAGCCATCTCTCCTAATTGAAAAGGGATACTTATTAGGTTCCATTATAAAAAAAAAGGCTTGAAAAAAACCTTCTCCACTTTATTCTTAAAAAGCTTTCTTTATTTGTATAGATTATTCTTTATATTATATAAATATTATATAATTTATTTTTTTTTTTCATCTATTTATATATATAATATATTACTATTATATTATATAACCTTTTTTATAGAACTTTCTCGGTAAGTCTATTTACACAAAAAATTTAGATAAATATTAGATAAAGAAAAGGCTCGAACTCGAAAGATAAATAAAAAAAAACCACAATAATAAAAATAGAGAGTCCTCTTTTTTTTTTTTTAGCCTGGCCTGGTCAGTCCCCAGCCGGGCCTTTTTTTGTTAAAGTTAAAAGACTCATCCAATGGCGTTTTAGAAAAAAAAGATCTGAAATTGAAAAAAAAAAGGAATCCGCTTTACTAATTTTATTAAGCCTACGCGTCGACGCTATAATTTTATAATTTTTTTTTTCTTTTTTTTTATTACACCCCCGATTACTTTGTTCGACAAAAGGTCAATTTATATACAATAATTGCATTGTAGCGGGTATAGTTTAGTGGTAAAAGTGTGATTCGTTCCTTTAATCCCTTTATAGTTAAAGGGTCTCTCGGTTTGATTCATCTTCCGATCAAAAACTTTATTTCTTAAAAGGATTTAGTCCTTTACCTTTCAATGAAAAATTCAAGGAAGATTATAAATTCTCGTAATTTGTATCCAAAGACTCTAATAAATTGTAAATTTGGATTATGAAATTCCGAAACATAATTTTTGAATTGGATGACTATTTACAATTCAATAAGTATAACAAGAGGATCCATGGATAAAGCTAGAAAAGTTTCTTTCTAATCGTAACTAAATCTTCAGTTCTATTAATTGTTTGGTATAGAAAAAATTGAAGCAAAATAGCTATTAAACGAGAACTTTAGTTTACTAAAGACATCGACATATTATATTGTTTTAGCTCGGTGGAAACAAAAGACTTTTCCTAAGGATTCTCTTAAATAGAAAAAAAGAACGAAGTAACTAGAAAGATTGTTCGGGTTCTCCCTTTATATCTTCTAGAAGGATCATCTATAAAGCAAAATTTTCTGTGAAAGCACCCAGACGGAAAAAAGCTAACATAGATGTTATGGGTCGAATTTTGATTTTGATTCCGTCGTATTTTATTTGGTAATTTCTCCATACATCATAAAGGAGCCGAATGAAACCAAAGTTTCATGTTCGGTTTTGAATTAGAGACGTTAAAAATATAAAAATGATCAATCAACGTCGACTAAAACCCTTAGCCTTCCAAGCTAACGATGCGGGTTCGATTCCCGCTACCCGCTCTAAGTTGTAAATTGCCCCCTTCCCGACAATTTTATGTATTAGAAAAGTCTAATAGCAATTGTGTATTGAATTCATTTCAATACACAATTGCTAAAAAGATTTCGCACCTTCTTTTTTTTTAACAACTAGAAAGTAAAAAAAAGCGAAAAGCGTCCATTGTCTAATGGATAGGACATAGGTCTTCTAAACCTTTGGTATAGGTTCAAATCCTATTGGACGCAATATCAATATAGATATAAATATATTGATATTTATCTATTATTTCCATATATATATTATAAAATATATTTTTATTTTTTTTAGAAAAAAAGATAAGAAAGAATATAGAATAATAAATAAATTCTGAATGCTTTAATATTTAATATTAAACAGGTATTAGTTATATATTTATTTATATTATATATATACTTAACTTAGTATACTTCTATATTATAGAATTTCTTAATATTTTATAGAATTTCTTAAAAATTTAATTAAAGAATAAAATTTACTAAAAAAAAAAGAAGGATCCATTTACTTTTTTATACTTTCTCCTGAAGTATAAAACGTTCCAGTTGTTCTTGAATACCTTCTTTCAACAAGCTTTCTGCTTCAGCGGTTAATGTCTTGGTAGAGGATATTATTTCTTGGAACTGAGGTTTATTCGTTTTTAAGTAAGTGCGTAACTGAACGAGAAATTTTCTTACTTGTCCAATCTCTAATCCATCCAGATAACCATTTGTTCCGGTATAAATGGTCATTATCTGTTCTTCCACTGTGAGAGGGGCCGATTGAGATTGTTTCAGTAACTCACGTAATCGTTGACCTCTTGCCAATTGATTCTGAGTAGCTTTATCGAGATCAGAAGAAAATTGGGCAAAGGCTTCTAATTCA